CTTCGAACCAATCATAAACTTTATTGAGATAGGTAAACCAAGGTTACTCCCCCTCCAAGAACTGTATATGAGAATTTCATCTCGTACAGCTCAAACAAAAAAAAGACCCAAATACTGATTGAAACGGATATGGAATATAAAGTTTTAAACTTCTCTCTCATTCAATATTATTTAAAGATATGAAAGAGTCAAAATGCGAAAGCTCTTCTTTTCTTTGTGGTTAAATGCCAAAAACTCAAGTCAGCTCATACGTCTTTATGTTGTGTTGGTCGTTACAGGCCTCTTGAATCTTCTATATTACCTATCGTTATTGTCTTTTTTATTTGGTATTTGTATGGAATGGGAATGCGGATTTCTTCTTGTTTTCTTTATTATTGATAGGAATTTTCTTGTTAAGACCCTACTTTTTAATTGAAACCTCAGATTCATATGAGAACCACGATAATTCAATGAAACCTTCAAAGTCCAAAGTTCACTGAGTGAGAACCATTGGATCATCACTTATTCAATAAAAAAAAGAGCTATAATGATTAAAAACATAAAATACAAAGAAGCGTTTGTCCTTTGATCTAAATAAGAGTTTAAAAGCAGAAAAAAAGTTTGATTTATTAAAATTTATAAGATAGAACGGAAAGAAGTCCGGCTACGAGGTCTGAGTATTAAGTATGAATCATAGTTCGAAAACTTTGTGATCTATTTGATCTATTTCGTGCTCCAGATACTCGAATGAATATCCGACGAAGTAAAACCATCTTGATAAAGATGACAGACCCCCTTCTCTGTACTATCCATAGGGTCAATTCTAACAAGTCACACACTCATATTCCGGAAATATACAATGCAGAAAAAAATTTCGCGGTCGAACTACCAAAGGAGAATAGACTAAAAATTTTAGACCTACATACTTTCTTTACTTTTTTGTATTGAACGAAAAGCAAGGACTTCAAGATTCTTCTCAGTCTAATTCACTGAAATTCCATCCAATAGAACAGAAGAATTATAAATCTCCAAAATAATAGATAGGAATACCGCAAATAGCGCCATTGCAACACCCATCAAAGGGGTCGTTCCCCATCCAGGAGCTACTTTACCATATTCGGAATTCAATGGTTTCAATAACTTCCCTACAGTAGTGCTTCTTGGACCAGATCTAGAACTATCTTCAACAGTTTGTGTAGCCATAAATCTTATTTTGTATTCATTACGATCTGTTGACTTTGTATACCATTCCGTTGTAAATAAACGATCTTAGCATAGATCCATTGTGGTCTTTCAATTCTATAATAATGGAAACAGCAACTCTAGTCGCCATCTTTATATCTGGGTTACTTGTAAGTTTTACTGGGTATGCTCTATATACTGCCTTTGGGCAACCCTCTCAACAACTAAGAGATCCATTCGAGGAACACGGGGACTAGTTGACGTAATCAGCCTCCAACTATTTTGGAGGCTGATTACGTCAATGAAGATAATGAAAAATTATTTCATTTTTTAGTTGAAATTTTAGGCGGTTCCCGAAAAAAAATAGCGAAAAAAATGATCCCTAAAGTCGATACTAAGAGAAATGTATAAACCAATGCTTCCATAAATTTGATCGTGGTTTACAATTATAGCTTTCATACCTGTTTTGTTTACTGAGGAGTATCCCTCCGGATAAAGAACAAAAAAGAGTCAAAGAAACGGCAGCGATTTAAATCAAGATTCCTACAGTACCCTACCTAATTAAATAAAATTAACTCAAAAAAATCGCAAACAGAAACTAAAAGAAAAAAAGCAATGTTGTATCAGACTGCTTGTCTTTTTGTAGTTGGATCTCCAAGTTTTTGGAATGCCCCAAATTCCACCTGAGCATCCAAATCTGGATCAATACCAGCAAAAACATCTCTGAAGAGGGTTCTAGCACCATGCCAAATGTGTCCAAAAAAGAAAAGTAGAGCAAACGAAGCATGCCCAAAAGTAAACCAACCTCTTGGACTACTACGAAAAACACCATCGGATTTCAAAGTAGCACGATCTAATTCAAAAATCTCACCCAATTGAGCCCGTCTAGCATATTTTTTCACAGTTGCGGGATCACTATAACTCACTCCATTGAGTTCACCACCATAAAACTCAACAGTTACACCTACTTGTTCGACACTATATTTCGATTCTGCCCTTCTAAACGGGACGTCCGCTCTAACAATTCCGTCTCCGTCTACCAAAACAACCGGAAATGTTTCAAAAAAAGTCGGCATACGGCGTACAAAAAGTTCACGCCCTTCTTTATTTCTAAAAACAGGGTGTCCTAACCATCCAACAGCTATTCCATCCCCATTGTCCATTGAACCCGCTCGGAATAACCCCCCTTTTGCTGGATTATTACCAATATAATCATAAAAAGCTAATTTTTCAGGAATTTTAGACCAAGCTTCTGATACACTTTGATTTTCAGCTAGTCCAGCACTAACTCTTCGATATATTTCTTGTTGAAAGTATCCCTGATCCCATTGATAACGAGTAGGACCAAATAATTCGATGGGAGTAGTTGCAGAACCATACCACATAGTTCCAGCAACAACAAAAGCTGCAAAAAAGACAGCAGCAATACTACTGGAAAGGACGGTTTCAATATTTCCCATACGTAATCCTTTGTATAGACGTTGAGGCGGACGAACACTAAGATGGAATAAGCCCGCTAATATACCCAACGTCCCTGCTGCAATATGATGAGAGGCTATTCCTCCCGGAACAAAAGGGTCAAAACCCTCCACGCCCCACGCCGGATTTACGGGTTGGACCTTTCCGGTTAGTCCATAAGGGTCGGATACCCATATTCCAGGACCGTATAATCCTGTTACATGAAATGCGCCAAAACCAAAGCAAGCCACTCCGGAAAGAAATAAATGAATTCCAAAAATCTTGGGCAAATCCAAAGAAGGTTTTCCTGTACGTTCATCACAAAAAATTTCTAGATCCCAATATACCCAATGCCAAATAGCTGCCAAGAAGCACAAGCCAGAAAACACGATATGTGCTGCGGCTACCCCTTCGTAACTCCAAAGACCCGGATTCGTTATAGTCCCTCCTGTAATATTCCAACCGCCCCATGAATTGGTTATTCCTAAACGAGTCATGAAAGGTATAACAAACATACCTTGTCTCCACATTGGATCAAGAACAGGGTCGGAGGGATCAAAAACTGCTAATTCATATAGAGCCATGGAACCGGCCCAACCAGCAACCAGAGCAGTATGCATTATATGAACCGAAAGCAAACGACCGGGATCATTCAATACAACAGTATGAACACGATACCAAGGCAAACCCATGGAAATACCCCTTTATCAACGAAAAAAAGACACTATGTAACTTTATTGCATTAGAAAAAACTATGTTACGGACCCCCCCTTTTTAGATAATTATTTCGGAGAAAGGATTAATATTTGTTCTATTCTGTTAGTAATAATGGAACAATTCGATTCATAGGAAAAAAGGGAAGCGGATCTATTCTATATCCGATAAGTACCAATACGCAATGGGGGTGAATCCTATTTTATATGAACCAAGATAGCTATTGTTGTTCATCAGTCAGAAGTCCGTTCGTAAAAAGTTTCCTTTAATTTTTATTCATTCTCTCTTAATTTACTTTTATTTTATATTTTATTTTAGCTTATTCAACTTATGTATTAAATATTATTAATTGAAATATGATTAATATTAATAAAGTAGGAAAAAAGGATAATCTTATTAAAAAAATGAAACCCCAGTCTTACGTTTCCACATCAAAGCGAAATAGAGAACTTCATTCTCTTTTTTTTTCATTTCATGCCTATTGGCGTTCCAAAAGTACCTTTTCGAAGTCCTGGAGAAGGAGATACATCTTGGGTTGACATATAGTGCGACTTGTCAGATATATTGGGCTATATGGGATTTCCCCATTTTCTCCCTCGATCGAGATATCCTCTGTTTCGCTCAAAAAGATTGATTGAATTATCAAAAATTTGTAACGCGAAGCGCAAAAAATAAATTAGAATTAAATGCAGGGAGTATTTAGATTGATATTAGATTATCAAAAATTTTTTATGGTTTACGTGATCGGACTAATAAAATTAAGTATCCAGGCTCCGTTTAGCAAAAACCCAATTGATAATTAATATATAATATTTTTAGAATTACTACTTAATATGATATGAAAAATTATGATAAAAAATTCTATTAAAAAATATAAAAAATAAAAAAATTGAAACAGGGTTATCTAAAACTGTTGATCAAATCAAATAATATAATTCAAAATTTGTTGACTATTTGACAGAAGACATGTGAAAGAAATGAATTGAAAAAAAAAACAGAAGGAGTAGTAAAAAAAAGACGTGGTATTTGGTTCATTTGTCCTATATGTGCAAATAAAAATCGGGCAAATTTTTCCTTTTACTCGGAGTAGAGCATAAACCTAAAAAACCGGAATAAAAAAAGGAAGAAGCCCATTCAGGAACAAGAAAAAACCATCGCCATTTCAACTGAATCTCGATGAAAAAAAATATCAATGAATCAAGTTAATCTGACAGGCCTAATCAATCGTTTTATTATTTTATTATTAGGATTATAATATCTAATAAAAGGGGCCAAAACTTCTTTCTTTTTTCGTTTACTTTTAACAGGGAAGCAAGCCCTTCCCTTATTAAGTTCGAAAAAAAAGCCTTCTCTGAAAAAAGGGGGGTTGGAATCGACACATTGATTTTTTAACAATTTTTGTTGAACCGTATGCATCAAAAGGTGCCTGTACGGCTCCTAAGGAATAAAATTTTATCCTAATCAACCGACTTTATCGAGAAAGATTATTTTTTTTAGGCCAAGAGGTTGATACCGAAATCTCGAATCAACTTATTAGTCTTATGATATATCTCAGTATAGAAAAGGATACCAAAGATCTTTATTTGTTTATAAATTCGCCTGGTGGATGGGTAATATCTGGAATGGCTATTTATGATACTATGCAATTTGTGAGACCCGATGTACAGACAATATGCATGGGATTAGCCGCTTCAATAGCATCCTTTATCCTAGTCGGAGGAGCAATTACCAAACGTATAGCATTCCCTCACGCTTGGCGCCAACGAGTTTTTTTATTTTTGAGAAAAAAATACTATGCCTTCGCCCTCGGAAATATGAATTAGTTAAGTAATAATAGCATGGCACTTCGAATTCGATATGAAATTTTTGAGATTAACAAAATTAGATTATATATTGAAAGAGTAGTATGAGATAAGAAAGGGCTATTTAAAATGATATCTTCCCTATTCGGGCACATCTCAGCGTCACAAACTTTGTTTTCACACCGGAAGCTTATTAAAAAAAAAAAAAAAAGACACTTTGGGATTGCTGAATCATAGACGGATCAAAAAAATGATATATAAAGCAACGGAACCATCATAGTATTTTTTTAACTCCTACAAAATAAAAAAGAAGGATGGTAATTGGATCATTTATGGATCTGCGTATAATAGAACAGAACCTATATTTTGTTTTCTTTCGCCGAAAGGTCAAAACCGTAAATTCCATTGTGGAGCCGTATGCAACGCACAAAAAAAGCCTGTACGGTTATTCAAATTTATCTGTTTTTTTTTGTTATCTCGCCTCATTCTGCGAAATAGAAGAACCTTTTCTATTATATCATCAGGGTAATGATCCATCAACCCGCTAGTTCGTTTTATGAGGCACAAACGGGAGAAGTTATCTTGGAAGCGGAAGAACTACTAAAACTTCGCGAAACCATCACAAGGGTTTATGTACAAAGAACGGGCAAACCTATATGGGTTGTATCCGAAGACATGGAAAGGGATGTTTTTATGTCAGCAACAGAAGCCCAAGCTCATGGAATTGTTGATCTTGTAGCGGTTCAATAAAAATAGGAGCGATTTCATGCAAATCTACCATTGCTAATTTTATATCTTTTTAGATTAAAGGTTTAGTTTCATATTCTCTTCAATATAAAAATAAAAAAAAATATATATTGAAGAGAATCTTAAAGAGAAGTAATTCAGAATTAGCCGGTTAGAACCCATCTAAACCAGCCCATTATTTATATGATTCCGTATGCCAACCATTAAACAACTTATTAGAAATACAAGACAGCCAATCCGAAATGTCACGAAATCCCCAGCGCTTCGGGGATGCCCTCAGCGACGAGGAACATGTACTCGGGTGTATGTGCGACTCGTTTAGATCATAGACTGAAACACAAAAAGGAAATTCTTTTTGAAATAATGAATCGAGTTCCTCCATTTTATTAACAGGTACTCATCCTTAATATTTCAAAAAGATAGATCATTCATATCTTCTATTGTGTCTGAAACTTATGGTTTACATTGGTGCAAATCCAATCAACTCCATTTTTAAGAAAACCCCCAATGATAACAAATGATTATCCATTAAGCGGGGGAAATTCCATTTTTTATTAAAAAGATTCCACTTTTGAAAGAAAAAAACGGACTAACAAGGTAAATGACCAAATCAATTTTAAAATCAAATACCGTTACTGTATAAAGTGGATCTCATTGTGAAAGACCTATTACTGGAATATTAATGGGGTAGAGCCAAAGAATGTGAATTGTACAAGTTACCAATAGTATTGATTAATTAAAAGAAGGAGCTCCGGTGTATAGAGAGGACCTCACCGTTTTATAAGTAACCATAGAAACGAAGGAACCCACTATTTATTCATTTCTATTTACTACTTTTTGTAGTTATTCGATTTTTTTATATCAAGTATCAAGACAATTTATCCTTTTAAAGCAAAGAAAAATACCTAGCAAAAAATAGTGGTGGGGAAGGTTAGAGTAGCAAAAGCCATTGGAATTTTTTTTATACATTGGAATAATTCGTTTGGTTATTAATGACTAGTAAAGGGGAAAAGAATAACTAAAAAAAGAATTAGTTATTCATCAAAGTTTGATTTATTCAATGACTAGAATTAAACGCGGATATATAGCTCGGAGGCGTAGAACAAAACTTCGTTTATTTGCATCAAGCTTTCGAGGGGCTCATTCACGACTTACACGAACTATGACTCAACAGAGAATAAGAGCTTTAGTTTCGGCTCGTCGGGATAGGGGTAAAAGAAAAAGAGATTTTCGTCGTTTATGGATCACTCGAATAAATGCCGTAATTCATGAAACGGAGGTATTCTATAGTTATAACCAATTCATACACAATCTGTACAAGAAGCAATTACTTCTTAATCGAAAAATACTTGCACAAATAGCTCTATTAAATAGGAGTTGTCTTTATACGATTTCAAATGAGATCAAAAAATGAGGGGATTCGAAGAAATCCACTAAAATATTTGAAATAGAGTTCTAAGGAGAATAAGCTCGGGGAGGGTAGAGTAGAAATTAGTATTATAAAAAAAGTCGTCAAAACAAAACGAGAGTATATAGTCGCTAAAAAAAGACTTATTCTTTTTCTTTTCGACGATTCTTTTTTTTTTTTTTATGACAGACACAGACGTAACAATCAAATTTTGATTCTTGATTGGATTTGTCGAACAAAATATTAACCTCTTTTTGAATTCCTTCAGATTAGAATTGTTATTCAATTGAAGAATAAGTCTATTTTTTTCTGGTTCTAAGGCTAGTAGTTCTAGGGGTCGACTCACTTCTTTCAAATTGTTTCTGATTATTAAGAAAAGGTAACAAAGATAAAATACGAGCTTGTTTTATAGCAATAGTAATTAATCGTTGTTGTTTTAAAGTTACTCTATTCACCCGTCTAGATAATATTTTTCCTTGTTCACTAATAAATCGACTAATTAAACTCATGTTTCTATAATCAATTCGATCCCCCGATTGGATCGGGGGCAAACGCCGACGAAAAGATCTCTTGGATTTAGTAAAAGGTCGTTTAGATTTATTCATAATTTTTTATTCCTTACCTCTAAAAATCCTATTTTGATCGGATCAAAATAAAAACGATTTCTATTTCTATATAGGATAGAGTTTCTATATAGAATTAAGAATATAGGATTTGATTTCTTTCTATTAGTTTATTTGTTTATATTTATATATATGTAATAATACGTAGATACTATTCCTGTTCTTAAAATAAAATTTGACATACAAGCACTCAATTTGATCTATTTCTTGATTTCCCCATGAATTGTATGTTTATAACAATAGGGACAGAATTTTCTCAATTCCAATCGACTAGGAGTGTTATGCCGATTCTTTTGAGTAATATATCTGGAAATTCCCGCCGATTCTTTCTTAATATCATTTCGAACACAACTGGTACATTCCAAAATAATTGTTACTCGAACATCTTTACCTTTGGCCATGAAACCTCCTTTGGATTTATGATTCACCCCCAATCTTCTATTTTCATTTTAGGATCCATAAAGAACAAGAACCAAAAAAATAGAAGCTGTTAATTAACTAAAAAAAATGTCTGAAATATTTAGTTGCAATGAATATTAATTAGTTCTTAAATAAAAAGAAAATAATAAGTAATACAATGATTTTTTGAAAACTCTATTTCAAATCTTTGTACAGTATTTTGTTTAAGTATCTCGTAGGATACTCTTTCCCTAGCAACACCTTTTTTTTTTGTTTTTAATTGGATCCTGAACCCTCGTTTTTATGACCTTTCGCCCCCCATTTTTTCTAATTCATTTTGATTCTAAAAAAAATGAATTAGAAAAAATGGGGGATTATTCCCCGATCGTTGATCGTATCTCTAAATTTTTTATCCTTTCTGATGTTAATAACTAGAATTAAAAAAAGGGAAATGTTAATGCATCTGGAAATAAACGATTAATCTCTATTAATAAACCTGCTAAGGAAACGAACCATAGAGTACTTAGTACCGGTGCTACGGAAAGATATGTTTTTAGATCTCGCATTTGAAATCCTCCTTCTTTCTTCTTTATTGTATTACAATATATATAGTAATATATATAACTATAGATGTACATGTAGTTAAGAAGTTCTTGTATTTGTATATGTAACCCCCCCATATTTCAAATTCTAATTGAAATATTGTCTACTAGAACGATCTTATAGATTCCATTTTCAAATGGAAACGCCTTTTTATGTCAATTTGAAATTGATAGAATTTTCCTAAAAAAAAGTAATTTTTTTAATTATCTATATGTTTGTTATCTGATATGAAAAAAAAAAGGATGTGGAAAACAAGATAGGAATTGTCTACAATGACACTGTAAACCAATTGAAAGGGATGTAGCGCAGCTTGGTAGCGCGTTTGTTTTGGGTACAAAATGTCACGGGTTCAAATCCTGTCATCCCTACCTAATTACTGCTCAGAAGAGCAGTAACGAGGAATCTATTTTAGATCTATCTTTTTTTAATAAAATTGGACATACATATAATTCTGAAATTTATGATATACTATGATATAGTATATACGTACAAAATAGATTCGGGTTAAAGAATGTCCTCTTTCTAGCCTTTTAGGTTTTTTAGAAAAAACAAGAAAAGCGCTCTTAGTTCAGTTCGGTAGAACGTGGGTCTCCAAAACCCAATGTCGTAGGTTCAAATCCTACAGAGCGTGATGTCACTCTTGTTTATTAGATTGTGTCAAAATTCCACTGTTCGCAAATAATTGAGCAGCAATCTGAATTAGACCTCCCGCATATGAAAGCAAGAAGGAGGTCAGTCAAAAAAAAGAGATGTTAATTAATCAAAAGTCCAACTGATCACCACGTCTGTATTGTAAATAAGCAGTTACGAATAATCCAGCCAAAGTAATAGGAATTAGACCTAAGACGATTCCAAATAAAGAAACTTCAATCATTTCAATTTTCTTTTGTTTTCATTTTTGAAAGGGAGAAAAGAGAGGTACTATCTATTCCTAGCTCTTAATCTGTATTGCCGATGAATCTCAATGACCAAAATTGGGTAATTAACACGGTAAGGAACGATCGAACATATGAAATACCATAGAAATATTTATTGATCAATAAATATTCATTCAATTAATTTCAAATAAGTCGTATTTTGCTTAG